AGCGAAGTGCCTGAAAAAGGATTATTGTGATAGAATAAATCATGTAATATTAAATATTACCTTTGCTAGTTTATATTAGATAGAATTAAACTATCACCCAAAGTATCAAAAACTCATGTGCACCATACACCACAATATATGCTTACTACAGACAAGTAAGCTAAAACTCAAGCTAACGGGCTCATACCCCGTTTATAGAGGAACACTCTCTTATCTAGTGTTAAAAACCTCTGCCAGAATCGTGTTTTACTTCACCTTAATTAGAGGGGTTATAATTACAATCTCATCAAATTCCTGGATAGGAGCTTGAATAGGATTGGAAATTAATCTATTATCATTTATTCCGATTTTAATAAACAATAACAACATCTACACAACAGAGGCAACCTTAAAATATTTTCTTATTCAAGCACTTGCATCTTCAACACTTTTGTTTCTTGTTATTATGAACATTTTATTAGAAACAATGATTTTCAATCACAAAATTTTATTAATAATTATAATTTCTAGTCCACTCATATTAAAGACTGGAATAGCACCACTACATTGATGATTCCCAAGAGTTATAGAAGGATTAAATTGAAATAATTGTCTTATCATAATAACACTACAAAAAATTGCACCAATTATTCTTTTATCACTATTACTAAATAACACCTTTATATTTTCAATTTCGTTACTATCAGTTATGGTTGGATCAATTGGGGGAATAAATCAATTATCAATCCGAAAATTAATAACTTATTCATCAATCAATCATATTGGCTGAATAATATCAGCTTTAATGATTGGTGAAACCCTATGAATTATGTATTTTCTTATTTATTCAATCTTAACAACTACTTTAATTCTAATCACCAAATTCACAAATATTTCATTTATTAACCAAATTAACTTAATCAACAACAATATATGAATCCCGAAATTCATTATATTTTCATCACTCCTATCATTAGGGGGTCTCCCCCCATTTTTAGGATTTTTACCTAAATGAATTATTATTCAAAATCTCATTACCAACAATATAAATTTTCAAGTAACACTAATAGTATTAATATCTTTAATTACCCTATTCTACTACTTACGAATATGTTATTCATCATTCATAATCTTACACTCAGAACCCAGATGAAATATAACAATAAAAACAAACTTACCCTTAAAATATTCCTCATTATTAACAATCACACTAACCGGCTTATTATTTTCACCCTCAATCATTACACTTATATAAAGGCTTTAAGTTAAATAAACTTATAACCTTCAAAGCTATAAATAAAGATAAATTAATTCTTTAAGTCTTAATAATATTATTATTCCTATAGAATTGCATTCTATTATCATTATTGAATATAAAACCCTAGTAAGAGAATTTTCCCATTCATAAATAGATTTACAATCTATCACTTTCAATCAGCCATCTCACTTCTTTGAGACGATGATTATTTTCTACTAACCATAAAGATATTGGAACATTATATTTCATATTTGGAGGGTGAGCCGGTATAATTGGAACTTCTTTAAGAATGTTAATTCGAGCTGAACTTAATCAACCAGGTTCTTTAATTGGAGATGATCAGATTTACAATGTTATTGTTACAGCTCACGCATTTGTTATAATTTTCTTTATAGTTATACCAATTCTTATTGGAGGATTTGGTAATTGATTAGTACCATTAATACTAGGAGCTCCAGATATAGCCTTCCCCCGAATAAACAACATAAGATTCTGATTACTACCACCATCTTTAACTCTTCTTCTAGCTAGAAGTCTAGTTGAAAGAGGAGCGGGAACCGGTTGAACTGTATATCCCCCACTTGCAAGTGGGTTAGCCCATGGAGGAGCATCAGTAGATTTAGCTATTTTTTCTCTTCACTTGGCCGGAGTCTCATCAATTCTTGGAGCTGTAAATTTTATTTCAACAACTATTAATATAAAACCCACACAAATAAAACCTGATTGTATTCCTCTATTTGTATGAGCAGTAGTAATTACCGCTTTGTTACTCCTCTTATCTTTACCAGTTCTTGCAGGAGCAATCACTATATTATTAACTGATCGAAACTTAAATACATCATTTTTTGATCCTGCTGGAGGTGGTGACCCAATTTTATATCAACATCTATTCTGATTTTTTGGTCACCCAGAAGTTTATATTTTAATTTTACCAGGATTTGGTATAATTTCCCATATTATTTGTCATGAAAGTGGAAAAAAAGAAGCTTTTGGAAACCTAGGAATAATTTTTGCTATAATAGCTATTGGTCTTCTTGGTTTTGTGGTATGAGCCCATCATATGTTCACTGTTGGAATAGATGTAGATACACGAGCATACTTCACCTCCGCCACAATAATTATTGCTGTTCCCACAGGAATTAAAATTTTTAGCTGATTAACAACAGTTTATGGCTCCAAATTATCGTACAGAGCCCCTTGTCTTTGATCATTAGGTTTTGTATTCCTTTTCACGGTCGGAGGATTAACAGGCGTAGTATTGGCTAATTCATCTATTGATATTATTTTACATGATACTTATTATGTTGTTGCTCATTTTCATTATGTTCTATCAATAGGAGCTGTTTTTGCAATTATAGCAGGATTTATTCAATGATATCCCTTATTTACAGGCCTATCATTGAACCCTAAATGATTAAAAATTCAATTCATAATTATATTTTCAGGAGTTAATTTAACATTTTTTCCTCAACATTTTCTTGGATTAGCAGGAATACCACGCCGATACTCAGATTATCCTGATGCTTACACAACATGAAATGTTATCTCATCAATTGGATCTATAATTTCATTCATTGGAGTATTAATATTTATTTTCATTATATGAGAAAGTATAATAACCAACCGGTTAATTATTTTTCCAACACATACAAGAAATTCAATTGAATGGCTTCAAAATTTACCCCCTACAGAACATAGTTATTCTGAACTCCCTTCATTAGTAATTTAATCTAATTTGGCAGAGAAGTGCGGTGGATTTAAGCTCCATTAATAAAGATTAAAACTTTTTTTAGAACCTTAATGACAACCTGATCAAATATTAATCTACAAGACAGTGCTTCCCCTATTATAGAACAACTAATTTTTTTTCATGATCACACACTAATAATTATCTTAATAATCCTTACAGTAGTCTCATATATAATAATCCTCTTATTTAAGAATAAATTTATTAATCGATTTCTCCTTGAAGGACAAATAATTGAAGTTGCATGAACAATTGCCCCAGCTATTATTTTAATTTTTATTGCACTCCCGTCTCTACGACTACTATATTTAATGGACGAAATTAATAAACCCATCCTGACTTTAAAAACTATTGGACACCAATGATACTGAAGATATGAATACTCAGATTTTCTAAAAATTGAATTTGATTCATATATAATTCCACAAAATGAATTATCAATCAAAAATTTTCGTCTCCTAGATGTTGATAATCGAGCCACCTTACCAATAAACACATTCATTCGAATTATTATTACAGCAGCAGACGTTCTTCATTCATGAACAATCCCCAGATTAGGCGTAAAAGCAGATGCAACACCTGGTCGACTAAACCAAACAAGATTTTTTATTAACCGACCAGGTATATTCTATGGACAATGTTCAGAAATCTGTGGTGCAAATCATAGATTTATACCTATTGTAATTGAAAGAATTCCCATAAACAATTTTATCAATTGAATTTCAAACTATGAATTATTGGATGACTGAAAGCAAGTGATGGTCTCTTAAACCACAATATAGTAAATTAGCAAATTACTTCCAATAAAAGAAAAATTAGTTAAATATATAACATCAACCTGTCAAATTGAAATAACCAATTTAGTGGTATTTTTCAATTCCACAAATAATACCACTAAATTGGTTATTTCTATTTATCATTTTTACTCTTACATTATTGTTATTTAATATTATAAATTACTTTCAACCGGTTCCCGCTCCTCTTTCAACTAAACTTCACATTAAATCAATTATATATACATGAAAATGATAGTAAATTTATTTTCAGTATTTGATCCATCAACAAATTTCATAAACATTTCATTTAATTGATTAAGTACATTTATAGGTATTATATTTATTCCATTCAGATTTTGAATTATCCCCTCACGACATTTAATATTATGAAATATTTCAATCATAAAATTACATCAAGAATTTAAAACACTCTTAGGATTTAGCACCATAAATAAAGGAAGATCATTTATTTTCATTTCCTTATTTTCCTTAATTATATTCAACAATTTTCTTGGACTGTTCCCCTACATCTTTACTAGTACCAGACATTTAATTATAACTCTTTCCCTAGCTTTACCTATATGGTTAAGATTTATATTATTTGGATGATTCAATAACACACAACACATATTTACTCATCTAGTTCCTCAGGGAACACCTCCAATTTTAATACCATTTATAGTATGTATTGAAACAATTAGTAATTTAATTCGACCTGGGACATTAGCCGTACGATTAACTGCTAATATAATTGCTGGACACCTTTTATTAACCCTGTTAGGAAATACTGGCCCTATATTAACTTCAACTTTATTAATATTTCTTTTATTTACCCAAATTCTTCTTCTAATATTAGAATCAGCAGTTGCAATTATTCAATCCTATGTATTTGCAATTTTATCTACATTATATTCTAGAGAAGTTAATTAAACTAATGACAAATCACAGAAACCATCCCTTCCACCTGGTTAATCAAAGACCTTGACCTCTTACAGGCGCAGTAGGTGCAATAATTATAATAACAGGACTTATTAAATGATTTCACATATTTAATATCTCCTTAATAATAATAGGAATAAGAATTATAATTTTAACAATAATTCAATGATGACGGGATATCACGCGAGAAGGTACTTATCAAGGATTACACACAAAATTTGTAGTTAAAGGATTACAATGAGGGATAGTTTTATTTATCATTTCAGAAATTTTTTTCTTCATTTCCTTTTTCTGAGCCTTCTTTCATAGTAGATTATCTCCTACTATTGAAATTGGATCTTCCTGACCCCCATTAGGTATTCAACCTTTTAACCCCTTACAAATTCCACTATTAAATACAGCCATCCTCTTAGCATCAGGAGTCACAGTAACATGATCCCATCACAGTCTATTATATAATAACTTCAACCAAACACTTCAAGCACTATTCTATACTATTATATTAGGATTATATTTTACTATTCTTCAGGCCTATGAATATATTGAAGCACCTTTTACTATTGCCGACTCTATTTATGGCGCCTCCTTCTTTATGGCAACAGGATTCCATGGACTTCATGTAATTATTGGAACAACATTCTTAATTACATGTTTATTACGACATACCTCCTTACATTTTTCCTCCTCACACCACTTCGGATTTGAAGCTGCTGCTTGATATTGACATTTTGTTGATGTAGTGTGATTATTTTTATATATCTCAATTTATTGATGAGGTACATACTTATTTAATATATTTAGTATATTTAACTTCCAATTAAAAAGTTTGATTTCATCAAAATAAGTAATCTTAATTATATTCTTTATAGTAGTAATAACATTAATTTTAGCTACATTTATTATATCAATTGCGTCAATTCTATCTAAAAAAAATCATGAAGATCGAGAAAAATCATCACCATTTGAATGCGGTTTTGACCCAATTAATTCAGCACGTTTACCTTTCTCATTGCGATTCTTTTTAATCGCAGTAATCTTTTTAATCTTTGATGTAGAAATTGCCCTTCTTCTACCTATACCTATTTTATTAACACTTTCAAATATCAATTATTGAATAATTATTAGATATACATTCCTCCTTATTCTTCTCCTAGGTCTTTATCATGAATGAAACCAAGGATCTCTTGAATGAGCTTCTTAAACAGGATGATAGTTAATAATAACAGTTGGGTTGCATTCAAAAAGTACTGAAAAATTTCAGTTCATCTTTAATATGAAGCAATGCTGCAATTAGTTTCGACCTAATAATTTGATAAACATTTATCCATATTAATTGATTGAAACCAAATCAGAGGTATATTATTGTTAATAATACTATTGAATTTATAAATTCCAATCAAGGAAGTATGGCCAAGTAAAAGCTGCTAACTTATTACTTTAACGGCTAAATCCCGTTTATACTTCTAATTTATGTAGTTTAATAATAAAACATTACACTTTCACTGTAAAAATAAATTTCCATTTTCATAAATACTTAAAGACAAAATTATCTCCTAAACATCTTCAATGTTTCACTCTCTACATTATAAGCTATTCAAGTTTAATTATAAATAAATATTATTAAAATAAAAAATCATACCATATAAAACAATATATATACCCTTAGATTATTAAATTGCCAAACCTGATTTACTTTACTCATAAATATTATATAAGTAAATAATCCTTGTCTACCAAAATATTCTCTTCAACCAAAATCTATCCCCCTCAAAATAGAATATCCCACCTTTAAAGGTATTGAAGAAATACAATAAGTAGAAATATAAGGCAAGTATCATATTATACTTATAAAATAAACTAAATTTATAATCTTCCTAAATAGTAATCCATCACCTAAATTCAATTTTGATAATTCATAACCCACATATCCACCAATTACTCTAACTATCAAAGCTAACAATTTATATAATAAAGATAAACAAATAATAATTGGAGTAGGAAAAAAAAATCAACTCATTAAAGAACCACCAAAAATAACCATAATTAACAATAAATTTATTCCAACTAATATTTTTTTATTATCCTCATTTATATAATAAAATGATATTATATTCATATCACCATATAAAGTATAATAAAATAAACGCACAGAATAACATACAGTCAACCCAGTAGAAAAATAAAATAAAAAAAAAACAAAAATATTTAAATAACATATTGAAGTTATTTCTAAAATTAAGTCCTTAGAGTAAAATCCAGCCAAAAATGGCATCCCACATAAAGAAAAATTAGAAACTATTAAACAAGAAGAAGTAAAAGGCATTTGAGAACTCAAATTTCCTATACATCGAATATCTTGTAAATCATTTATAAAATGAATTATTACACCAGCACATATAAATAATAAAGCCTTAAATAATGCATGTATTAACAAATGAAAAAAAGCCAACTTATAATATCCTAATGATAAAATTCCTACTATTAATCCTAACTGACTCAACGTTGATAAGGCAATAATTTTTTTTAAATCAAACTCATAATTTGCCCCTACCCCAGCCATAAACATTGTTAAAACACCAATAATTAATAAAACTTCATTTAAAAAATGATTAAAAGCCACGCCAAACCGAATCAATAAATATACCCCAGCAGTGACCAAAGTAGAAGAGTGAACTAAAGCAGATACAGGAGTTGGAGCAGCTATTGCTGCAGGTAATCAAGAAGAAAAAGGAATTTGAGCACTCTTAGTTATAGCTGCCAAAACAATTAAAAAAGTAATCAATTCTATTTCCCCTCTAATTTTAAAACAATCCAAATAATAAATATAATTCCATCTGCCAAAATTTAATATTCATGAAATAACCATTAATAAAGCCACATCCCCAATTCGATTTGATAGAGCAGTTAGTATACCAGCATTACAAGATTTAATATTTTGATAATAAATTACTAAACAATAAGATACTAATCCCAATCCATCCCATCCTAACAAAATTCTAATTATATTAGGACTAATAATCAAAAACATTATAGAAAGAACAAATAATAAAACCAAAAAAATAAAACGATTAATATTTAAATCACCTGCTATATAATCATCTCTATATAAAATAACTAAAGAAGAAATAAAAAAAACAAATCCTATAAATATTAATGACATTCAGTCCAATAAAAAAGTTATTACAATTCTAGAAGAATTTAAAGTAATAAATTCTCATTCTACAAAAAAAATTAAATCACTTATAATAAAATAAAATCCCAATAATAATATTATTAATCCTCTCATAAACAAATATAAAAAACCCAATATACAAATTCCTAAATACGTCATCACCTGAAGTACTTCCTACATACATCACCAACACCACAAATTGATATTTTCTTCTTTTTAAACCATTCAAGTATAATCAAGTAACTACATAATCTCTACATAAAATTAATACATTTAAAGGAAATCAATGTAAAAACAACAATAAAAATTCACGAATATATCCTAAGGAACAACAATATATTCCAGAATATAATATACCATGCTGACTATAAGAAAATAAATACAATATATAAACAGCTCTAAAAAATGATAGTAATATTAATATAAATATTGTAATTCATCTCCAACCCACTAAACTATTTAATAGTATAATTTCACCAATTAAATTCAATGATGGGGGAGCAGCCATATTACATGAACATAACAAAAATCATCATATTGACAATCTAGGTATAAAATTCATTAAACCCTTATTAATTAATAAACTCCGTCTACCTAACCGCTCATAAGAAATATTTGCCAAACAAAATAAACCAGATGAACACAGCCCATGACCAATTATTAATCTATAGGAACCACAATATCCTCAATATGTTATAGTTATTAAACCTCTAATTACTATACCTATATGAGCCACTGAAGAATAAGCAATTAATGACTTCAAATCAGTCTGCCGCAAACACATTGTTCTAACCAAAACACCACCAACCAAACTAATAGAAATTCATATATAATTTAATTTAATACCAATAGATGGTAAAATAATTATAAAACGAAGTAATCCATACCCACCTAACTTTAAAAGGACTCCGGCCAAAATTATTGAACCAGAAATTGGTGCTTCAACATGAGCTTTAGGGAGTCATAAATGAACTATATATATCGGCATTTTAACTAAAAATGCCATAACCATTGAAAAGTATATTAACCAACTCGTCCCAATAAAATTCCCAATTAAATAAATTACCAAGCTACCAATACAATTGTATAAATACATAATACCAACCAATAAAGGCAATGAAGCCAATAACGTATAAAACAATAAATATACCCCAGCCTGTAGGCGCTCGGGTTGATATCCTCACCCTATAATAAGAAATAATGTAGGAATTAATCTTCTTTCAAAAAATAAATAAAAAGAAAATATAGTTATTCTTCTAAAAGTACAAATCAATATTAATATTAATACCAAAATCACCACTATAAAAAAAGAATCAAAATACCTAAAAAAATAAATTGATTCTCTAGCTATTAATATTAAAATACAAATTCAGATTCTTAAGCCAATTAAACCAAAACTAATATAATCAAATCCAAAAAAGTATCTAATGTTTCCAAAACAATAAAAAAAAGGCAACATATTTATATAAATAAATATCAAAATAAATAAATAAGACTGAACTACCCACCAAATTTTTTGCAAAAAACAAATAGGGATCAAAAAAATTACAAACAATACAATCCTTAACATTGAAGAATATTAAAAGTATTAAAATAATCATTTCCATATCTACGAATTATTCTTACTAAAATAGATAATCCCAAGGCTCCTTCACAAACCGAAAAAGTTAAAAAAATTATTCCAAAAAACAATTCATAATCCATCCCCAATAAATAATAATAAATTTCAAAATATAAAATCAAAACAATAAACTCCAACCCTAATAACGTAAGCAATAAATGTTTTCGATTAGAACAAAAAATTCACATACCACATATAAACATTATAAAAATATAAATCAACATTAGTTTTAATAATTTAAAAAAAAATATTGGTCTTGTAAACCAAAAATAAGTAAAAGCTTTTAAGACTTCAGAGGAAAAGAATTTCCCTTCTTCATCAATACCCAAAACTGATATTTTCATAAACTACCCTCTGATATTAAATTTATTATTTTATTTAGTACCCTTATATCCATAACATCAATGTTTATTAATCACCCTATAATTATAGGCATAATCCTTTTAATCCAAACCACATTAATTACACTAATTACAGGCATAATTTCACCAACCTTTTGATTCTCCTATATTCTATTCTTAATCTTTATTGGTGGTATATTAATTTTATTTATCTACATAACAAGACTTGCCTCCAACGAAATTATTACTATCACAAAAAAAACAATCCTATTCATAACAGCTATTATTGTTCCAATTATCTTTTTTAAACAAATCCAAAGATATTCCTATAATCAAGACAGTTACTTATTTACCAACATAAACAACCTATTTAACAATCAAGTTCTAAAACTATATAATATACCAACACACTTAATTACCATTATAATAGGATCTTATCTATTTTTATCATTAATTGCAGTCGTAAAAATCACAAATATTTTTATAGGACCCTTACGAAAAATAAACTAATGAATAAACCCATACGAAAAACCCAGCCCTTGTTAAAAATTATTAATAACTCCTTAGTCGACTTACCTACACCAAGCAATATCAACTCATGGTGAAATTTCGGATCAATACTAGGTTTATGTTTAGTAATTCAAATCATCACAGGAATTTTCCTAGCCATACACTACTGCCCAAATATTGATTTAGCCTTCTCCAGAGTTAATCATATTTCCCGAGATGTAAATTATGGTTGACTGATACGAACCCTCCATGCAAATGGTGCATCAATATTTTTTATTTGTATTTATATACATGTAGGACGAGGAATATATTATGGATCATTTAAATTCATACATACATGATCAATTGGAGTAATTATTTTCCTCACAACTATAGCAACAGCATTTATAGGGTATGTATTACCATGAGGACAAATATCATTCTGAGGAGCAACAGTTATTACAAATCTCCTATCAGCAATTCCTTATATAGGAATTGATCTAGTCCAATGAGTTTGAGGAGGTTTCGCAGTCGATAACGCAACCCTCAACCGATTCTTCACATTCCACTTTCTTCTCCCTTTTATTGTATTAGCACTAGTTATAATCCATCTCCTATTCCTTCACCAAACAGGATCAAATAATCCTTTAGGATTAAATAGTAATATTGACAAAATTCCTTTTCACCCCTATTTTTCTATTAAAGATTCAGTAGGATTTATTTTACTGCTATTTATATTAACCTTATTAACACTTAATAGTCCTTATATATTAGGAGACCCAGATAACTTCACACCCGCAAATCCACTTGTTACACCAATTCATATTCAACCAGAATGATACTTCCTCTTTGCATATGCAATTTTACGATCCATCCCTAACAAACTAGGAGGAGTTATTGCCCTATTTCTCTCTATCACAATTCTATTTATTATACCCATATATCAATCCAACTTCCGAGGAAATCAATTTTACCCAATTAATCAAATCCTATTTTGAATTATAGTAAATACAGTAATTCTATTAACATGAATTGGAGCACGACCAGTAGAAGAACCATTTATTATTACAGGACAAATTTTAACAATTTTATATTTTTCCTACTATATCTTCACACCCCTCTCCCTAAAAACGTGAGACAAAATCCTACTTAATTAAAAAAGTTAACCCACTTTTAGAAAGTATTATATTTTGAAAATATAACTTAAGGAGTTAAACTCTCCTATTAACTTCTACTTAAATATATTCCTTAAATAAGAAAAGAAAATATTAATATCCTTAAACCCACAAAGAATAATAAATAATTTAATGATAAAGGAAGAAAACTCCTTCAAGCCAAATACATCAACTTATCATATCGAAACCGAGGTAATGTCCCCCGAACCCAAATAAATAAAAATGAAATAATAACCAACCTCAAATAAAAAAAAAAAGAATTAATATCCCCTCCTAAAAAAATCATCACCATTATTATACTCATAAATAAAATTCTTGCATACTCAGCTAAAAAGATTAATGCAAAACCACCACTTCTATATTCAACATTAAACCCTGAAACCAATTCAGACTCCCCCTCAGCAAAATCAAAAGGTGTGCGGTTAGTTTCAGCTAAACTTGAAGCAAACCAAACCAACCCCAAAGGAAAAAAAATAAATAATAATCAAATATACCTCTGATAATAATATAACATTACCAAATTATATCTCCCAACCAAAAAAACAAATGATAATAGCACTAAACCTAATCTTACCTCATAAGAAATCGTTTGAGCCACCGCCCGAAGCCCCCCTAATATTGAATAATTTCTATTAGATGATCAACCAGCAATTATAATAGTATAAACGCCTAATCTTAAACATCCTAAAAAAAACAAAAACCCTATTTCAAAAAAAAAAAGCCCCCCTAAATAAGGTATTAACATTCAAATAATTAATGCCAAAAATAAATTAATTACAGGAGCAAAATAATATGAAACAAAATTAGAAACCAACGGAAAAGTTTGTTCCCTCAAAAATAATTTAATTGCATCTCTAAAAGGTTGAAAAACCCCATTTAATCCTACCTTATTTGGACCTTTACGAACATGAATATATCCTAAAACCTTTCGTTCCAATAAAGTTAAAAAAGCCACCCCAACTATTACAAAAATTAATAAAATTAACCCTACCAAAATAGTAACAAAATTAAACAATACTACTTATAGAATTAATCTATATATACAGATTCTAAATCCACCGCACTTCTCTGCCAAATTAGTACATCAATATCATACTAATAACAAAAATTATTTCAAATCCTTGGTCCTCTCGTACTAAAAAACTTAAACTAATTATAGATAGAAACCAACCTGGCTCACGCCGGTCTGAACTCAAATCATGTAAGATTTTAAAGGTCGAACAGACCTAATATTATAATTAAACTTCTACACCCAATATTTATCTTAATTCAACATCGAGGTCGCAATCTTCCTTGTCAATAAGAACTCTCAAAAAAAATTACGCTGTTATCCCTAAGGTAATTTCAACTTTTAATCATTATTAATGGATCACTTAACCACAAATCAATGTATATTAAACAAAAAAGCTCTTCATATTTTATAATCACCCCAACCAAATATAATAACAATATAATCCTCAAAATAACAAATATTAAACAAAATCATTATATTAAACTCTATAGGGTCTTCTCGTCCCACAAAAAAATTTAAGCATTCTTACCTAATATTTAAATTCAACCATCAATTAACCTCAGATAGTTTATATCTCGTCCAACCATTCATTCCAGCCTTCAATTAAAAAACTAATGATTATGCTACCTTTGCACGGTCAAATTACCGCGGCCCTTCAAATTATTTATTCAGTGGGCAGGTCATATTTCCAAATTAATTCAAAAAAAGATGTTTTTGATAAACAAGCGAATATAAATTTTGCCGAATTCCTCAGAAAAAATTAACAACCAAAACTAACCTTATAAATTTATAATTTACTAATCTCATCATATTCCCAACAACAAAAAAAATTAAATCACTTATTCACAGTAAAAAAAATAAATTCTAAAATAAAGAACACCAAAACATAGTCAAAATTTTCACATCCTCAAAATGATAATCAATATTAAATCCACATATTCATAATCAACACAAATTATATAAATTTATTCAAGAGCTAAACCCCTTAAATATTTATTTTAATTCAAATTACTTCTCCCACTCAATTAATTAAAACCAAAATATAAATTAAATTTATTTCCAAGAAAACTAGATACCCTTCAAATCGAATAACATTTCACCACTAATTAAATATTAATAATAATTATATAACAATAACTATATTAATTAATTAGCTCCTCAAATATCGAGAATAATAACTTATATTTTTCCATTTTAATAAACCCTGATACACAAGGTACAATAAATTAAATCAACTTACAAAATATAATTATTAATTAATCCCTTAACAGTACAAATCAACTATAATTAACAAAATTAAATCTTTAAAATACAATAACAATAATTCTAATTCCAATACTAATTATTTACAATAAAATATAATATAATCAAGTTAGATTGAACTGCACAATCATCATTTCAATGTAAATGAAAATCCCAACTAATAGATTAACTTGACAATCTAGTTACACCTTCCGGTACACCTACTATGTTACGACTTATCTCACCTTAATTAACGAGAGCGACGGGCGATGTGTACATATTTTAGAGCTAATTTCACAATAACAATCTTTAAATTATTACTATTAAATCCATTCTCAACCATCATCTTACAATAACATATCCACATATTAATAATAATGTAATCCATTTCAACTCATTCATAAACTGCACCTTGATCTGAAATATTACCTAATCCAATATTAAGAAAATACCCTAAAAAGATTTTCAACAACGACGGTATACAAACACAAAATAAGTAAGGTTCAATGTGGACTGTCAATTACTGAACAGATTCCTCTAAATAGACTAAAATACCGCCAAATTCTTTAAGTTTCAAGCCCATATCTACTACTACTCCAGTCCCCCCAACTTTAATTCAAAAATAATAGGGTATCTAATCCTAGTTTACATATTTGATCTCACAGTTTCACAATCATACTATAATACATATCCCAAAATTATTAATTTCACCTAATAACCCAATTTTTATAATTACACCACTATAAACTACATGACCAATAAAATTTACTCATATTTAATGTCTAACCGCGACTGCTGGCACATACTTCATCAACACTTCCTAACAATTACTAGATCAAAATATCTTTTATATCTAATATAAAATATTACACTAATCCACCACAAAATCATTAAGACCTAATATTCCAACACCCATTTATATATAAATCAATGCAATAATAAATTATTATCGAGCCAGAATAAAACTCATAACTCTTCCAATTAAAGACCTCCTTCAGGTCCAAGAAGCTCTTATTTTATCCAAACCCCTTCAAATCATTTCCCAAAAGCATATTTTATTTTTCTCTATACTTCATTTTTTTTTATCTATTAAATGAAGTATAGAGAAAAATAATCAATTAACTATTTTGTACTAAAAAAGTTCGGATTGGTTTAATAATAAATATTTAATTGGTATATTATTAATAATAAGTATGTATTTTATTTAAATAATAATTTAATTAATAATTATATCTTATTGACAATTAATAAGATTAGAATCATATAGTATAAATATATTATATATAAATACTCTTAATCACTAGGATATATAAGTGTTTATACTTTTTGATAAGGCAAATATCTTATAATATGTAATATTTATTCTTCAAATACTGCTTTTTCTTTTGGTAGAATAAGATTTTATGTCAAATATATATTTATCTTTTATTAAGTATTTATTATACCATGGATTTTAAATTTTATCAACTTTTAAAGAAATTTAACAATAAAAATCAATCTAAACTGAAAACTATCACTAATTAACTATTTTGTACTAAAAATCACTTTTAAATAAATCTAAACCCAATACAACACAATTATAAATTTACAAGCCTCAAGCAATTTATTTACCAATATAATAACTCAACCTTCATAAATATAAACT